ATATTGATCTGATTCAAGATCATTAAGAGGTAATTCAGTCATTTAATTTACAGGCGAAAGATTTATCATCTCTATGGGATTAAATCCCGAGTTATTGTGAAGTAAAAAAAACGATGAGATTATGGAAGTAAATATTCTTGCATTTATTGCTACTACACTGTTTATTCTAGTTCCTACTGCTTTTCTGCTTATCCTTTACGTAAAAACAGAAAGTGAAAATAAAATTAATTAAAATGAACCTTTACTTCTGAGTTCTTTCTTATCAATAGCAATGGTTGAAGAAAAAAGGAAAATGATTTCCATTTACCGTCTTAAATGAAATGAGCAGACTTTAATCGACAGTCTTCTATGAGATCCGATAGTATAATAAGAAAGAAAGAAATATATGAATCTTTCTTTCTTATCATACTATATGTTATTTCATACTATATGTTATTGGAGCGTATAAAGTTACACTTTACTTATTAATATAACTAATATAATTAAAGGCAGAGGTTTCGTGTTGATCAATCTACAGTTACGATCAATCTGAAATAATTGTCTTGTCTGTCTTACTCTAATTTTTAGATTTCGATTTATTATTATTTAGTCTAGTGCTCTATCGAAGGAATCAAATTAACGAAAGAAAAAGGATTATTATGAGCATATATTAATAAAATAAAGTAGTAATTCTTTTTATATTCTACCATTCCGAAGAAAAAATGGATTGGTTCATTGACAATTGACAGGAGTTCTGTACTTCTTTAGATTTCGAAAGGAAATAAATAAAAAACTTCACAAATTTTTAATGCTTCAACCCGGATATGAAATGAGTCGATAAAGAATGGAGTTAAGAATTGGGTTGAAATAAAATTCGAATAATCTGTATCCCCGTCCTTTCTAGATACGAAGATGAGAATCATTGAAATCTCTATTTGATTGAAAGAGTTTCGGTCATATAATCCATTAATACACTAGAATGTAATTTCGAAATGAGGATCTTTTTTTTTAGAATAGAATTTAAAACGCGTTGCAGAACGATCTATAAAACAATTGATACGGTTGATTCCTGAACTAATTAGTAGTACCTCTAGAGTCCACTTCTTCCCCATACTACCAGTGAAAGGGAAAATGTAAAGACTACCATTAAAGCAGCCCAAGCGAGACTTACTATATCCATGTTAATTATGTCCCCTATCTCTATGACGGAATTATTCCATTATTGCTCATTAATAATAATGGAATTGACGGCGCAGAGTCAAAAAGGGATTTTGGCCGAACACTATTGATGAATCAATTCAAAGTAGTAGAATAGAAAGGAATCCGGAAGTCTTGATAATCCCCCTCACCGTTCTAATCTTTCTTTGAATCCTAGATTCAAAGATTTGCAATCTTTTATTTTACTTTTATTTTCAATATTTTAAAAAAGCTTCAGACCGAATGCACGGTCCCTTTCTGCTGTGTCTGCTGTGAAATAATTCGGTGAGTTTATATCCGCTATCAGCAGAACAGAATAAGGGATTTCGAGTCTTTTGTTGATCAGGCGACACCCGGATTTGAACTGGGGAAAAAGGATTTGCAGTCCCCCGCCTTACCACTCGGCCATATCGCCAAAACGATACAAAAAAAAATGGCTGAAAATTTTCTCGCTTAGGGTTGGATTACTGAACTTATTTTTTTGTACTTGTATTTTGAATCTGGTTTTATTAAGCCTTTGCCGAAAAGAATTCCCCTTTTTGATTGGATTTGATCCGCCCCTTTGATTGATTTTTAGTATCTCAAAACACACAATGCTTAAACAGTCCTACTCACTTTTATATTAAACAGATGATAAATTTGAACCATTAACTGTTGGCTGCTGACGGCGAATTCATGAACGAGACTTGAATTTGAATCGCAAACTTTTTGTCCTAATGACATAATAAAAAAATTGATACAAAACTAAACGAATCGGTGTTTATTCAGTATTTTTTCTTTTCAATAAAAAAAATTTCTCTATTTCAATTATAACAATATATATGAGTATATGTAAACCCCAGAACAGAAGTTGAAGACGTATATATAATATCGATAGCTATATCTGGACATGTTTAATAAATATAACCCCTCTAATACACTTCATAATCCGCTTCGACTAAAAAATAGGTAAAAATTTTTCTCTTCTCCGCTAATCCCTTTTTTAAACAATGGAATCTTGAAAGGGGGTTAAGTACTACAAAATCGACTCTATTTTTCTTTTTTATGTCTTTTTATTTTATTTATCTTAGCCAAAAGATCAAATACCAAATCCATCGAGTTTTCTGATATTCAAGTGGATTGGAATTATGGAATATCGTAATAATGGTAGAAATGGAATCCCTTTTTATATTCTATACAAAATTCCATAACATAGAAAGCTTAAGTGTAAGTGGCAGAATTATGTTTCTAGGAACGTTTTATCAATTCTTTTCCATTTGTATCCCTTTCGAAAATTCCATTCCAATTATAAGTAGTATAAGTAGAAAATTCTCTTTATTTCTCC